TTTGTGTTAGAATAAAATTTTATGGTAAAAAAAAATCTACTGACATAGTATATTTTTTATTTTTGGTTTTCGACCAAAAATTTTGAAAAATTGAAAATTTTGATTTGACTTAAAATCTATGGTTTAACTTAAAATTTATGGTTAAACTAAAAAAAATTATGGTTATAGCTTAAGATTTATAATTTAACTTAAGATTTATAATTTAACTTAAGATTTATAATTTAACTAAGGATCTATAATTTAACTAAGGATCTATAATTTAACTAAGGATCTATAATTTAACTAAGGATCTATAATTTAACTAAGGATCTATAATTTAACTAAGGATCTATAATTTAACTTAAATTTATGATTTGTATATCTAATGAAGTATTTTCCCCGTTTATTGCTAAATCATATCTTCCGGTTTTGGGGTTTGACGGAAATTAAAGGTATGATTTTTGTTTAGGGGGTAAGGGGGTTTAGTGATAGAATACTTAAATTTATATAAATATTATTATTATATTATTATTATATTATTATTATATTATTATTATATTATTATTATATTATTATTATATTATATTATATTATATTATATTATTATTATATATTATTATTATTATTATTATTATTATATTATTATATTATTATATTATTATTATTATTATTATTATTATTATTATTATTATTATATTATTATTATTATTATTATTATTATTATTATTATATTATTATATATTATTTTATTTTATTTTATTTTATTATTTATTTTTATTTATTTTTATTTATTTTTATTTATTTTTATTTATTTTTATTTATTTTTATTTATTTTTATTTATTTTTATTTATTTTATTCGCGCGTTCGTCACCCGGGTGGAATATATATAAATATGTCTTCAGATCATTGATTTATTGTCTCTCATAAATTAAATAAATAATATCTTTTAATTACTGCGTATACACGTATGTGCGTTATATCTTATAATATAAATTATGTCTAATAATCATTCATATAATATCCTCATTTAGTACGTGTGAACTGCAAGAACAGCACCGTATGTTAGGTCCTAGACGATATTGGTGTCCAAGGCGCCTGCCCGTTGGATATAGCTCCCCCGAAATAAATCTTACCCCATGCCAGTCAGAATCAGTTATGCCGCGTTATGAGCCAATCTGTAACTGTAACATCGTGATGCCTTATTTAATGGCAGTTAGGATGCAATGAACAAATTTATGACCCTGAAGTAACAACCAGTAGCCAGTCAAAGGAACAAGGTACGTCACAATTCATGCGTTTCCTCTGAAGGATGTTGAGCCTTTAGATGGCGGGATGATGATCTCTCGTGAGTTGAGGATTGAGGTATTCCTATAGGTTATGATATGCTAGTGAAATAAAGGTTTCTGATCCTGTGACCATGGAAAGAATGTATATGTACGTCTTAATATATATGTATTATGTCAGATTATGCTATATATTAGGTTAAGGATAGTCATATACTGTATGAATGATAGTACTAATATATATTAATGTATCTAGTATAGTTATGAATATAATGTATCTAGTATAATTATGAATATAATGTATTATAATATATGCTAGGGGTAAATAAATCCATGTACTATATACATAGGACAAAAAAATTTTTTTTTACAAAAAAATGTAAAATTTTAATACTGACATAGTATATAAATTGATATTTTCTTGGGGAAAGTGTGGAAATTCAGGAAGTAGTTTAAGTAGAATATCAGCTTTGGGTGTTGATGGTAGGGTGTTAGCCTTCTTCTTGAAATGTCCTAGGAAGGGTGTTGCCTTCGTTGTTGGCTTACAAGACCAATATTTTTCTTAAATTACTTGGACATGGAGGATTATGGAAATTTTGGTTTTAATATGTAGTTTTCTAGTGTTCCTGCTAGGGGTATAAGAATAATAATGATGGTAAAATAGGAGATGGAGGCTCATTGACCAATGGAAATATAAGGTTGCTCTACTGGTTGCCCTCCGATTCAGGTAAGAATAATTAGATTAGCTGTTAGTATCCAGAATAGTGTTTGTGAGATGGGTCGAAATATTATACTTCGTTGGGTTGATGTGTGTAATAGAGGCATAATAAGGAGAATTAAAATGGATGATAGTAGGGCTAAAACTCCTCCTAATTTGTTTGGAATTGATCGTAGGATGGCATAGGCAAATAGAAAATACCATTCTGGCTTGATATGAGGTGGGGTGTTGAGGGGATTAGCGGGGGTGAAGTTGTCTGGGTCTCCTAAAAGATCTGGTGAGAATATTGCTAGTGATAATAGGATAATAATTATTAGGAATAGGCCTAGGATATCTTTGATAGTATAATAGGGATGAAATGGGATTTTATCTGAGTTGGGATCTAGGCCTGTTGGATTGTTTGATCCAGTTTCGTGGAGAAATAGAAGATGTACTACTACTATAGCTAGAATAATAAATGGAAGAATAAAGTGGAATGCGAAAAATCGGGTTAGGGTGGCTTTGTCAACGGAGAATCCTCCTCAAATTCATTCTACTAATGTATTTCCGATATAGGGGATAGCAGATAATAGGTTAGTAATAACTGTTGCGCCTCAAAATGATATTTGTCCTCAAGGTAGTACGTAGCCCACGAATGCAGTAGCTATAACTGTTAATAGTAGAATAACTCCAATGTTTCATGTTTCTTTGTAAAGATATGATCCGTAGTAGATTCCTCGTCCTACATGGAGGAAAAGGCATATAAAGAATATAGATGCTCCGTTGGCATGAATATTTCGGATAAGTCATCCGTAGTTTACATCTCGGCAAATATGGGCTACTGATGAGAATGCGGTTAGTGTGTCTGATGTGTAATGTATTGCTAAGAATAAGCCTGTTAGGATTTGGATAATTAGGCATATTCCTAATAGTGAACCGAAATTCCATCAAGCTGAGATGTTGGATGGTGTTGGCAGGTCAATGAATGAATCATTGATAATTTTTATGAGTGGATGTGTTTTGCGAATATTGGTCATTATTTTTGTAGTTGAAATACAACGATGGTTTTTCATGCCATAGGTTATGGTTAGAGTCCATATAAAAATAATAAAAATAATAACTATTTATATTATTTCTTTGCTCTTGATAATTGGTTTTGTGGCTTTTGCTTCTAAACCTTCTCCTATCTATGGAGGTCTAAGTTTAGTGGTTAGCGGTGGTTTAGGGTGTGGTATAGTAGTAAGTTTAGAAGATGTATTTTTAGGATTAGTTGTTTTTTTAGTCTATTTAGGAGGTATGCTAGTAGTTTTTGGTTATACTACTGCAATAGCCACGGAAGAGTACCCTGAAACGTGAGTTGGGAATGTAGTAGCTTTTATCATGCTATTATTTGTATTATTATTACAAGTAGGATGATATTTTATGTCTAAGTTAGTATATATTATTATAGCAGTTAAGTTATTTGATTTTGTCGATACAAGTTTAGTTGGACAAGATTATAATGGTGTTTCTCAACTATATTATTGTGGAGGATGAGCTTTAGCTTTATTAGGATGAATCTTGTTCATTACTATCTATGTTGTATTAGAGGTAGTTCGTGAACGAAGTTATTAAGTGAATAGGATAATGAAGATAATAGAAACTAAGAAGGATAGAAAGTATATTTTTATTAGTCCTTTTTGGGATGCAGAAATTAATGATGAAAGTTTGGAGTGAATATTAGCTTGGCCTTTTGGCCCTGCTTTTTCATATCAGTTTAGATCAATTAGTATGGTAGCAATTCGTTGACCTATAAAGAGGCTAATTAGGGGTTGAATTCGATGTATGATTTGAGTATAAAATCCTAATATAGTTAAGAAGTTATTAGTATGATTGTTAGATTTTATAAGATTATTAGTAAGAGAGTTAAGTTCTATTCCTAGTACAAGTCCTATAGTGGTGACTGTTAGGGCTATTTGTTTTATGAATATGGGCATGGTTATGGTAATAGAGGATGAAGGAGGAATTGTTGTAGTTAGAATGAATCCTGCAAAAATAGTCCCTAGTGCTAGTCGGATAATAGGATTAATAAGGTTAGGATTATTTTCATTAAGGGGTAATATTGTTATGAATCGTGGGTATCCTAGAAGGGCATAGTAAATAATGCGTAGGCTATAAACGGCTGTTAATGATGTAGCAATTAGTGTAATTGTTAGGGCTCATGAGTTGATATATGATGTATTTATTGCTTCGATAATGGAGTCTTTAGAGTAAAATCCTGCTAGGAAAGGTGTGCCTATAAGTGCCAGGCTGCCTGTTGTTAGGGCGGAGGATGTAATAGGTAGAGTGTATAGTAATCCTCCTATTTTTCGAATATCTTGTTCATCATTTAAGTTGTGGATAATAGATCCAGAGCATAAAAATAGTATTGCTTTGAAGAATGCATGGGTACAAATGTGGAGGAAGGCTAAGTGAGGTTGGTTTAGGCCTACAGTTACTATTATTAGTCCTAGTTGACTTGATGTGGAGAATGCTACAATTTTTTTAATATCGTTTTGTATAATTGCGCATATAGCTGTGAAAAGTGTTGTTAATGCCCCTAGACATAGGGCGATAGTAAGTATTGTTTGGTTATTTTCTAATATTGGGTGGAATCGGATAAGTAAAAAAATTCCTGCTACAACTATAGTACTCGAATGAAGTAAAGCTGATACTGGAGTTGGACCTTCTATGGCTGAAGGGAGTCAGGGATGTAGGCTAAATTGTGCTGATTTTCCGGTGGCGGCAATAATTAGTCCTAATAGTGCAATTGGGTGTATGTCTAAAGAAAAGATGTGTTGAAGATCTCATGAGTTACAATTTAATATAAGTCAGGCTATTGTTAATATAAATCCAATATCTCCAATGCGATTGTATAGGATAGCTTGTAGAGCTGCGGTGTTGGCATCTGATCGTCCATACCATCATCCAATGAGTAGAAAGGATATAATACCTACTCCTTCTCATCCAATAAACAGTTGAAATAGATTGTTTGCTGATACTAGAATAATTATGGTTAGAAGAAAGATGATAAGATATTTGAAGAATTGGGAGATGTTAGGGTCTGAGTGTATATATCATAAGGAAAATTCTAAAATTGCTCAGGTAACAAATAGGGCAATAGGAATAAAGATAATTGAGAAAAAATCTATTTTAAAGCTTATTGAGACATTGAATGAGTGAATAGAGAATCAATGTCAGTTGGTAATAATTGATTCTTGACCTTTATATATAAATAGTAGGAGTGAAGGTAAGCTTGTTATAAAAGCTAATATAATTATGTTTTTGCAATATAGTGGGAAGTTAATTTTTTTAGGAAAGAGTAAATTATATAAAAGGGGAAGAATTAGTAAAATAATAGATATAATTGAGGTAGTATTAGAGATATTAATTACTTTTATTTGGAGTTGCACCAAAGTTTCTGGTTCCTAAGACCAGTGGATTACTGCTATCCTTTAAAAGTGAGAAAGCCATATTGTTACATATGGGCTCATGAATTAGCAGTTCTTGATGCATTCTCGGCATATAAGAAGCTTTAAACTTCTATGTTTAGATTCACAATCTAATGTTTTTATTAAACTATATTTGCAATAAGTTATTCCTAGGATATATTTTGGATTAAGGGATAATAGTACTAGTGGTAGAATGTGAAGGGTTATGAGTATATGTTCGCGTGTAAGTGATGGGTATAAAGATGTTATGTGGTGAGTGAATTTTCCTCGTTGAGATGTAATTAGTATATATAGTGAGTATAGGGCTGTAATAACTGTATTTAGACCTAGTAGAAGAATTGAGAAGTTGGATCATGAAAAGGATGCCGTGATAATTATTAATTCGCCTAGTAAGTTAATTGTTGGAGGTAGAGCTAAGTTGGCTAGGCTAGCTATTAATCATCAGGTATTTATTAAGGGAAGAATAAGTTGTAACCCTCGTGCGAGGATTATTGTTCGACTGTGAATTCGTTCATAATTTGTATTGGCTAAGCAGAATAGTATAGAAGATGTTAGCCCATGTGCTACTATAAGTATTGTTGCTCCTATAAAACTAGTTGTTGATTGGATTAATGCGGCGATAATTACTAGAGCTATATGGCTAACAGATGAGTAAGCAATTAGTGACTTTAAGTCTGTTTGTCGTATGCAGATTGAGCTTGTTATAATTATTCCTCATATGGATAGAATAATAAATGGATAAAATAAGTGAATAGTTATGGGTTCAGTAAGTGATGTGATTCGAATAATTCCGTAGCCTCCTAGTTTTAGTAGAATAGCTGCTAAAACTATAGAGCCTGCAATTGGGGCTTCAACGTGTGCTTTTGGCAGTCAAAGATGGAGGCCATATAATGGTATTTTAATTATGAATGCGGTTATACATGCATATCATAGTATTGAGCTAGATAGAGTATTGTTTAATTGGTTAATTAAAAGAGAATTTATGAGGATGTGAAGTGATCCTAAGTTTTTATTTATAGTAAGTAAAGCTATTAATAATGGAAGGGATCCTACTAGTGTGTAAAATAGGAAGTAAATTCCTGCGTTTAGTCGTTCGTTTTGATTACCTCATCGAGTAATAATAATTAGGGTTGGAATTAAAGTTGTTTCGAATAGGATATAAAATATGGTTAATTCAGATGAGGAGAAAGCAGTAATTAGTGAAGATTGAAGAATAATTATTATGGTTAGATATAGTTTTTTTCGTAGAAGTGACTCTTTGTTTAAATGGTTTTGGCTAGCTATGATTATTAGTGGAAGAAGTCAGCATGATAAAACTAATAATGGGCTTGATAATGAATCTAGGGAGAATGAGTTATTAAAGTTATATCCTAGGTCTATTGGGTGATATAGTATAGGTAGACTAGTGATACTAATAAGTAAGCTGTAGGTTGTAGTGTTGATTCATAGTCATTTTTTCTTAGAGAGTCAGGTTAGTGGGATAAGCATTAATGTTGGTAATAGGATTTTTAACATTGTAGTAAATTAAGGTTTTGGACTTGATCATTACCATAGGTATTAGAAATGGTAACGAGTAGAGCTAGTCCTACTCCGGCTTCACAAGCGGAAAATACGAGTAAAATTAGTGGTATTATAGAGATTGAAAATATATGGAAATGAGTGATTACTGCTGCTATAAAGATAAATAGTGATAGTATTATTCCTTCTAGACAAAGTAGAGTTGATATTAAATGTGAGCGGTAAATTAGAACTCCTGTTAGAGCTAGCATAAAAGCTATAATAATATTTAGTTTAATTAATACTATAAGGTGTTCATGGATTGAAACCATGATTTGTTGAGTCGAAATCAACTATCTTTAATTAGATTAAATACCTATTCAGTTCATTCTAAGCCCTTTTGAATTCATTCATATGCTAGTCCTGCTGTTAGTAGTATGATTAGACAGTAGGATAAGATTAAGGTAATAAAAGGGGAGGGGAGTTGGACGGCTCATGGCAATGGAAGAAGTAGAGCGATTTCTAGATCGAAAAGTAGAAATGTAATGGCTACTAGGAAGAATTTTATTGAAAAAGGTAGTCGTGCTGACCCTAAAGGATCAAATCCACATTCATAGGGACTTGATTTTTCTAAGTACAGATATAATTGGGGGAGTCAGAAGGCAATTATAATGATAGTAGTAGCTAGTAAGGAATTGGTAATTAATGTAATAATAAGATTAATTATTTTTCTCTGGTTTGACCCAGAACTTAATGATTGGAAATCAGTAGTACTAATTATACTAGAAAAATATGAGCCTCATCAGTAAATTGACACGTATAGGAAAAGTCAAACTACATCCACGAAATGTCAGTATCAAGCAGCTGCTTCAAATCCAAAGTGATGTGTAGAGGTGAAATGATAAAATAACTGACGAAGTAGGCAGACAATTAAAAAAGTTGAGCCAATAATGACATGGAGGCCGTGGAATCCTGTTGCGACAAAAAAGGTTGAACCATATACTCCGTCTGAGATAGTAAATGAAGCTTCATAATATTCTATGGCTTGTAAGATAGTAAAATAAAGCCCTAAAGAGATTGTAATTAGAAGTGCTTGAATTATTTGTTTGCGATTGCCTTCTATTAGGCTATGGTGTGCTCATGTAATAGATACTCCTGAAGCTAGAAGAATGGATGTATTTAATAGGGGTACTTCTAGTGGGTTCAATGGATTAATACCTGTTGGGGGTCAGCAACCTCCTAATTCTGGAGTTGGAGCTAGACTTGAATGATAAAAAGCTCAGAAGAACCCGATAAAAAAGAAGACTTCCGATAGGATAAAAAGAATTATTCCGTATCGTAAGCCTTTTTGTACTACAGGGGTGTGGTGACCTTGAAATGTGCCTTCTCGGACGATATCTCGTCATCATTGGTATATTGTTAGTAGTATAGTTATTAGTCCTATAAATATAAGAGTGGAAGAGTTATAATGAAATCATATAATTAAGCCTGATGTTAATAGTAATGCTGATAGAGCTCCTGTTAGAGGTCATGGGCTTGGGTTAACTATGTGATATGCGTGAGTCTGGTGGGTCATTATGAGTTATCATGTAGATATAAGCTTACAAGAAGGGTAAAAACATAGGCTTGAATTATAGCTACAGCGATTTCGAGAAGAGTAAGGAGAAATAGGATAGAAAATGTAATAGTTGATACGGTTATACTAATTGAAGATAAAGCTAGCGTGGCTGATCCAATAAGGTGAATTAGAAGGTGTCCAGCTGTAATGTTAGCTGTTAGTCGTACTGCAAGAGCTAGTGGTTGAATGAATAGACTAATAGTTTCGATAATAATTAGTATTGGGATTAAAGGAGTGGGTGTTCCTTGAGGTAAGAAATGGGCTAAAGATATTTTGGGCTTATTTCGGAATCCTATAATTACTGTTCCTGCTCATAATGGAATGGCTATACCAATATTTATGGAAAGTTGTGTAGTAGGTGTAAAAGAGTATGGTAGGAGTCCTAGTAAATTTGTGGAAGCAATGAATAGGATTAGTGATATAAGTATTAGAGTTCAGGCTCGTCCTTGTTTATTGTGCATTGTCATTATTTGTTTAGTGATTAGGCGAATTAATCATATTTGTAAAATTTGAATTCGATTGGGTAATCATCGTTTGGGGGAAGATAAAATAAGACATGGGAATATAATAATAATTGGTAGTGTTGTAATACCTATAATTGTGGGTGTGATGAATGGGGCAAATAGATTTTCGTTCATTTTTTTTCTCAAGGTATTGTGTATTTAGTTGATTTTGATTGTTCGGTTAAAGGGGTGATTTGAATCAATGTTTGATTAATTATTTTTAGTTGATAAATGCAGAAAAGGGAAATAATTATTAGTAAGATAGTGAGGGTTCATGTTGAAGTATCTAGTTGAGGCATGGTTGTTTTGAGGAGGTTTTTAGATCTCGATTATATCTTATATATATATGTCTCTCAAAAATGATTGCATTATAGAAGATCATTTCTCAAAATATTTTAGTGAGGCTATTTCTAGGACAATAGGTATAAAGCTGTGGTTTGAACCACAGATTTCTGAACATTGACCGTAAAACACCCCTGGTCGGGATGATGTTAAGGTAATTTGATTTAATCGTCCTGGAATAGCATCTGCTTTTAAGCCTAAAGATGGCATTGTTCATGCATGGAGAACGTCTTCTGATGAAACTAATATACGGATTGGTAGTTCTATGGGTAGAACAATCCGATTGTCAACTTCTAATAAACGAAGTTGACCAGGGCTAAGGTCTTTAGTTGGAATTATGTATGAGTCGAATATTAGGTTTTCATAGTCCGTGTATTCATAACTTCAATATCATTGATGCCCCATTGCTTTAACTGTTAAATAAGGATTATAAATTTCATCTATTATATAAAGAATACGTAAGGAAGGAAGAGCAATAAGAATAAGAATTACGGCTGGTAAGATTGTTCAAACTGTCTCCACTTCTTGAGCGTCTATAGTGCTTGTGTGAGTAAGTTTTGTAGTGAGTATAAGAATGATAATATATAGTACTAATGAACTAATCAGAAATACGATTATTAGTGTATGATCATGAAAATATATAAGTTCTTCTATAATCGGAGATGTAGCATCTTGGAAACCTAATTGTATTGGATAAGGCATGTTAAGATATATAGGAGTTGAACCTATAATTTAACTATGGCAAAGTTATGTAATGGGTTTTACTAATATCTTTTTTGAGAAAGTCATAAGGGTTATGGGATTGACTTGAAATTAATCTTAGGGGGTTCAATTCCTCCCTTTCTTAATTAGGCTTTAATGAAAACTGGTTGTTCAAATGTATGGTAAGGAGGTGGGCATCCATATAATCATTCAATGTTAGTTGTAGTTAATTCAACATCTAATACTTCACGTTTGGATGCGAAAGCTTCTCAAATAATAAATACTATTAAAATGACAGCTGTTAATGAGATGAAGGAGCCAATTGATGAAACAACATTTCATATAGTGTATGCATCTGGGTAATCTGAGTATCGTCGTGGTATACCAGATAAGCCTAGGAAGTGTTGGGGGAAAAATGTTAGGTTTACCCCTACAAATATAATAAGGAAGTGGATTTTGGCTCATATATCGTTAAGCATATAGCCTGTAAATAAAGGGAATCAGTGAACAAACCCGCCTATAATAGCAAATACGGCACCTATGGATAGAACATAGTGGAAATGGGCGACTACATAGTATGTGTCATGTAGAACAATATCTAAGGATGAGTTGGCTAGTACAATTCCTGTAAGACCTCCAATTGTAAATAAGAAGATAAAACCTAGGGCTCAGAGTATTGCTGGAGATCATTTAATATTTCCTCCATGTAATGTGGCTAGTCAACTAAAAACTTTGACCCCTGTTGGGATGGCAATAATTATTGTTGCTGATGTGAAATAAGCTCGGGTGTCTACGTCTAAGCCTACTGTAAATATATGGTGTGCTCAGACAATAAAACCTAAGAATCCAATAGATATTATAGCTCAAACTATTCCTATATAGCCGAAAGGTTCTTTCTTGCCTGAATAGTATGTTACGATATGAGAAATTATACCAAATCCAGGTAAAATTAAAATGTAAACTTCTGGGTGACCAAAGAATCAGAATAGGTGTTGATATAGAATTGGGTCTCCTCCTCCAGCAGGATCAAAGAAAGTGGTATTTAAATTACGATCTGTTAATAGTATAGTAATTCCTGCAGCTAGAACAGGAAGGGATAAAAGGAGTAATACTGCTGTGATTATTACTGATCAGACGAATAGGGGAGTTTGGTATTGTGATATTGCGGGTGGTTTTATATTAATAATAGTAGTAATAAAATTGATGGCTCCTAAAATAGAAGAAATACCTGCTAGATGAAGGGAGAAGATAGCTAGGTCAACTGAAGCACCTGCATGAGCTAAGTTGCCAGCAAGTGGTGGATACACTGTTCATCCTGTTCCGGCTCCTGCTTCAATAGTAGAAGATGCTAATAGTAATAGGAATGACGGAGGAAGAAGTCAGAAGCTTATATTGTTTATTCGTGGAAATGCTATATCAGGAGCTCCAATTATAAGTGGAACAAGTCAATTACCAAACCCTCCAATTATGATAGGTATAACTATAAAAAAGATTATAATGAAAGCATGGGCGGTTACAATCACATTATAAATTTGATCATCACCAATTAAAGTACCTGGTTGACCAAGTTCTGCTCGAATGAGAATACTTAGGGCAGTGCCAGTTATGCCTGCTCAGGCACCAAATAGTAAGTATAGTGTACCAATGTCTTTGTGGTTAGTTGAAAAGAGTCAACGATTGATGAACATAGGTAAAATGGCTGAGGTAAGCATTGAACTGTAAATTCAAAGACAGAGAATAATAATCTCTTTTTACCACATAAATTGAAGCCGAATGTACAGGCGCTTAGCTGTTAACTAAGACTTAGTGGGATAAATACCCGCCAGTTTAGTAGCCCCCCCTTACCCCCCCTCCCCCGGGGGCTCTCCCGCCTTACTCCCCCTACGGCGGGAGAGCCGATTTAGCAAAGGCTAGATGATTTAACACCTGCTTAAGGCTTTGAAGGCCTTTGGTCTAGAATTAATCCTAAGCCTTTAAATAATTGAGACTTTGAAGTATAATAATATGTTGAATTGCAAATTCAAAGATGTAGTTATAGAGCTACCAAAGTCTTTATAAAATAAGAATTTAGCTTAATTAAAGTATTCGATTTGCGTTCGAATGATGCAAGATAGAGTCTTGTAGTTCTTATGATAATGTAATAAATATAGGAGTTATAGGGAGAAGAAGGGAAGAAATAATGGTTAGGGTGGGAATGGGTGAGATTGTTTTGTGTGAGTATAAGGTTCATTGTAGTTTTGTATTATTAATGGATGGAAATATAGTTAGGGTTGATGAATAAATAATTCGTATGTAGAAGAATAGATTGAGTAGAGTTGATAGGGCTAGTATTATTGCTAGAGGAATATTATTAAAGTTAATTAGTTCTTGTAAAATAAGTCATTTGGGTATAAATCCGGTTAGGGGTGGAAGCCCTCCTAGTGATAAGAGGGTGAGTGTAATAATGATTATATTTGGAGCAGATTTACTTCATATGATGGATAGTGAGTTAATTTTGGTTGAAGATGATTGATTAAGTACTATAAATATAGTAATTGTGGAAGCTAAATATAGGATTAGATTAAGGATAGTAAGTGAAGGGTAAATTATAATAATAATGGTTATTCATCCTATGTGGGCAATTGATGAGTATGCTAAGATTTTTCGTAGTTGTGTTTGGTTTAATCCTCCTCATCCCCCTAAGAGAGTGGAGGTGATGCTGAGAATTATTAGTAAAGATATATTTAATGAGGGTGAAATTTGATAGAAAATAGAGATTGGGGCAATTTTTTGTCAGGTAAGCAGAATTATGCCTGATAGTAGTGGAATTCCTTGTGTTACTTCTGGAACTCAGAAGTGGAAAGGGGCTAGTCCTAGTTTTATTGCTAGGGCAAGTGTTATTATAAATGAAGCGGATGTGTTGGAGATTTGGCCTGTAATTCATTGATTTGTGGTTGATGCATTAAAGATTGCAGAGAATAAAATAATTATTGATGCAGTTGCTTGAATTATAAAATATTTGATAGCTGATTCTGTACTTCGTGAGTGATGAGGTTTTGTTATTAATGGAATGACAGCTAATGTATTAATTTCTAATCCTATTCAGGCTGTTAATCAGTGGTCACTAATTAATGTTATAGTTGTTCCTAGTAATAGGCTTAAGGATATAATAGTTAATACGTAGGGAGACATTAGTATGGGAAGGATGTAAACCAACATTTTCGGGGTATGGGCCCGATAGCTTATTTAGCTGACCTTACTAGAATGTGGTGTAAAGGAAACACATGGAATTTTGAGTTCTATAATGTAGGTTCAATTCCTATTGTTCTAGAAATAAGGGGGTTTACACCCCTATAATTTATCCTATCAAGATAATTCTTTTATCAGACATATTTCTTATAATTGAGGGGGTAGGCTTGATAGTGAAATTGGGATTGAAATATATCATAGGCATAAAGCTAGTGTAATTGGAAGGAAGTTTTTTCAAAGAAGATATATCAGTTGATCATACCGAAATCGAGGGTATGAGGCTCGAATTCATAGAAAGGCTGTTGTGAGGATAAGCATTTTAATTATAAATGTTGTTGAATTAATATAAGGAATGTTTGAGCTTAGTGGTGATCCTAGGAATAAAGTGGCTGTGATAGCGTTTATTACTATAATGTTAGCATATTCTGCTAGAAAGAACATAGCAAAAGGACCTGCAGCATATTCTACATTAAATCCTGAAACAAGTTCGGATTCTCCTTCTGTTAGATCGAAAGGGGCTCGATTTGTTTCGGCTAGGGTTGAGATATATCATATTATAGTAAGGGGTCATGTTATTATAATTAATCATATATTTTCTTGTGTGATTAATATATTTTTTAGGGTAAAAGAGCCATTAATTAGTATGATTGAGAGAAGAATAATTGCTAGTGTTACTTCATAGGAGATTGTTTGGGCTACTGCTCGCAGGGCTCCAATTAGGGCGTATTTTGAGTTTGATGCTCATCCTGATCAAAGAATTGAATAGACTGAAAGTCCTGATAGGGCTAAAATAAATAAAAGTCCTAGATTTAAGTCTAGTAATGTATTTGGTATAGGTAGAGGAGTTCAAATGGTAAGTGCTAGGGTTAGGGCTAGTGTAGGTGCAATAGTAAATATGGAAATTGAGGAGGTTAGAGGACGTAGGGGTTCTTTAGTAAATAGTTTGAGTGCGTCGGCAAATGGTTGAAGAATACCATAAGGTCCAATTACATTGGGTCCTTTACGGAATTGTATGTAGCCTAATACTTTCCGTTCTACTAAAGTTAGAAATGCCACGGCTAGGAGAATAGGGATAATATATATTAATAAATTAATTAAAAATATGTATTAAGGAGAGGGTTTGAACCTCTGAGTGTAAAAGCTTAAGTTTTATGCAATTACCTTCTCTGCCACCTTAATAGGCTCTTATCTAGAGTAGATAATGATTTAATGGATTAATTTAGATATATTTCATTAATTTTATGAGGGCGCATGAATAACGTTGGCCCTATTTCTCTGGTCCTTTCGTACTGGGAGAAATTAATATATAGATAGAAACCGACCTGGATTTCTCCGGTCTGAACTCAGATCACGTAGGACTTTAATCGTTGAACAAACGAACCATTAATAGCGGTTGCACCATTAGGATGTCCTGATCCAACATCGAGGTCGTAAACCCTAGATTTTCGATATGGGCTCTTAAATAGGATTGCGCTGTTATCCCTGGGGTAACTTGTTCCGTTGATCAATATTTGGGTCAATTACTGGCTTTTGTGCACTTGGATTGGTTAATCTAGATTATATCATTCGGAGGTTTTTTTATTCTCCGAGGTCACCCCAACCAAAGAATATAACTTAAGGATAATAATGTTATTCCCTAGGGTTTGTATTAGTTTTATTTAAGTTATTAGTCTTAAGCTCCACAGGGTCTTCTCGTCTTATATTAGTATACCCGCCTCTGCACGGGTAGGTCAATTTCATTGATTAAGAAGAAGAGACAGTTGAACCCTCGTTATGCCATTCATACAAGTCCCTATTTAGGAGACAAGTGATTATGCTACCTTTGCACGGTCAGGATACCGCGGCCGTTAAAAGTTTATTCACTGGGCAGGCAGTGCCTCTAATACTTAAAATGCTAGAGGTGATGTTTTTGGTAAACAGGCGGGGTTCATGTTTGCCGAGTTCCTTTTGTTCTTTTATATCTTTCCTTTAATGCACACCTGTGTTGGATTAACAAAGTTTTGTATAAAGGGCTAGTTGATGTATATTATTATGGTTTTGTTAATTATTAGTGGGGCATCCGTTATTCTAACTTAGGCTTGTGCGAGGAGAACAGGGTTCTTATTACTAATTTTAGCATTATGTATTCTATAGTCTTATAGAATCATCCAATAGTGTTTTAGGGGTTTTAATTTTTTTATGGAATTAAATTGGAATATAAGTTTGAGCTTTAACGCTTTCTTAGTTGATGGCTGCCTTTAAGCCAACAATGGGGGTTTATTGATTATTACCCTCTAATGTAGTTTGTATACTTGGTCAAAGGAGTTGTCCCTTCTTTGACTAACTTTTAAGCTTATTGTGTGCTTTGAATGGGCATTGTAATAGGACTTAAAGTTGAACTTAAATTCTTTTTTTGGATAACCAGCTATCATTAAGTTCGATAGGTTTTTCACTTCTACTATAAAATCTTCTCACTATTTTGCTACATAGATGAGTTGGTTCTTATAACTGTTTTATAGTAGCTCACTTAATTTCGGGATATCGGGCATAATTCTTTTTGTCCGTGTTGACTGGCTAAATCATTATGCAAAAGGTACAAGAGTTAATCTTTGCTTTTATTTACTATAATTTTATCTTTCATTTTTCCCTTGCGGTACTATAAGCTATAGCTCCTATTATGTCTTTTCTATCACCTATACTAAGATTATTAAAAATGATTTAGGTTGAGTTGATAATTAGTTAATTTGATATGGTTTAGGGCTTGTAGTTAGTTCAAAATGGTCAGAATTAGACTGAAATCTTTTAGGTGTAAACTAAATGCTTTAAAGTTAAGCTACATTTTGATATTCCAAGTGCACTTTCCAGTACACTTACCGTGTTACGACTTTTCTCCTCTTTAATGTGTAATTGCATTAGGTATGTTAGTAAGTTATGTTGAGGAGGGTGACGGGCGGTGTGTGCGCGCCCTATTGCCTAATTCAATTAAGCTCTCTATTCTTAATTTACTACTAAATCCTCCTTCAAGCACTTTATTTTCATAATGTGATTCGTTATGCTCTATATTAGAGAATGTAGCCCATTACTTTCCTTATCATATGCTACACCTTGACCTAACGTTTTTATGATACATGATTTTGCTTACTGTAGTTCTTTTTAAAGGTTAGCTGACGATGGCGGTATATAGGCTGTATTGGCAAGATAAGGTCGGGTTTATCGGGGTTTATCGATTATAGAACAGGCTCCTCTAGGTGGGTTTAGGGCACCGCCAAGTCCTTTGAGTTTTAAGCAATAGCTAGTAGTTCTCTGGCGAATAATTTTGTTTAATAAATTATTTTAGTTTATTACTAAGCATAGTGGGGTATCTAATCCCAGTTTGTGTCTTAGTTGTCGTGTAGTAGGTGATATTAAAGTCATTTTTATTGTGTATTTTAATATTAACTAGAACGTGCTACAGTTTAGTCAATTATTAACTTTATTCTTGTGAATTACTTAAACACGCTTTACGCCGGTATTTATTAATTTGGGTTAATCGTATGACCGCGGTGGCTGGCACGAAATTGACCAACCCTAATGTAAATTATGACTTAGTCAAACTTTCGTTTATTGCTTAATTTTAATCACTGCTGTATCCCGTGGGGGTGTGGTTAAGCAAGGTGTTATTGGCTACATGTTGTGTGCCTGATACCAGCTCCTTTTGCTTATAAAATAAGACTTAAGGGCATTCTCACTGGGTAGCGGAAACTTGCATGTGTAGGTCTAATTAGAATTAATAACAAGGCCAGGACCAAACCTATATGTTTATGGGTTTAATTATATAAACCATCTAAGCATTTTCAGTGCTTTGCTTTGAATTAAGCTACATTAAC